GATATAATAAAAGGATCCATGCGTGCTCAAAGACGCAAAACGGTTACTTGGGAAATGTTTCAAGCAAATGCTAATTCCCCGCTTTTTTTGGATCGAATAAACAAAACATTTTTTTTTGATTCTTTTGATCTTTCTGAAATTATAAATTTCATTTTTAGAAATGGAGTCGGTAAAGAATCAGAATCGCAAATTTCCGATTCTTCTTTTGATTTTGATAAAGAAGGGGCAAAAGAACAGGAAAAAAAAGAGGAAAATGAGCGAATAACAATAGCAGAAACTTGGGATAGCATTCCATTTGCTCAAGTTATAAGAGGTTTGATGTTAGTAACACAATCTTTTCTTAGAAAATATATTGTATTACCTTCATTGATAATAGCTAAAAATATGGGCCGTATGTTATTATTCCAATTTCCTGAATGGTACGAGGATTTGAAGAAATGGAATCGAGAAATGCACATTAAGTGCACCTATAATGGTGTTCAATTATCAGAAACAGAATTTCCAAAAGATTGGTTAACAGACGGAATTCAGATAAAGATTTTATTTCCTTTTTGTCTGAAACCTTGGCGAAGACAAAGATCTAAGGTACGATCTCATTATATAGATTCAATGAAAAAACAAGTAAAAAAAGACACTTTTTATTTTTTAACAGTATGGGGAATGGAAACGGAACTTCCCTTTGGTTCTCCCCGAAAACAACTTTCTTTTTTTGAACCCATTTTTAAAGAATTCAAAAGAAAAATTAGAAAGCTAAAAAAACCATTTTTTCTCGTTCTAAGGGTCTTAAAGGAAAGAGGAAAATGGTCTCTACAAATTTTAAAAGAAAAAAAAGAATGGGTCATAAAAACAGCTCTTGTTATAAAGCGAATAATGAAAGAAAAAGTAAATCCGATTTTTTCATTTGAATTGAAGAAGGTGAAAGTCTATAAACCAAATAAAAATGGAAAAGATTCAAAAATAAATAATAAAATTAACCATGAAGGGACCATACCAATTCGATCTATGAATTGGACAAATTATTCACTCATAGAAAAAAAAATGAAAGATCTTTATGATAGGATAATCACAACCAAGAATCAAATAGAACAAATCACAAAAGACAATAAAAAAACAGTTTTAACCTATGATGATAAAAGAAAAGGATCAGAATCACAGAAATCTAGTTGGCAGATATTAAAAAGAAACAATATACGATTAATACGTAAATCACATTTTTTTATAAAATTTTTCATTGAAAAAATATACATGGATATCTTGCTATGCGCCATAAACATTCCCCGAATCAATATACAACTTTTTTTTGAATCAAAAAAAAAAATTCTCAATAAATACACTTACAACCATGAAACAAATCAAGAAAAAATTGATGAAATAAATCCAAATGGAATGAACTTCATTTCAACTATAAAAAAGTGGGTTTCAAATACTAAAATTAGTAATAAAAATTTAAATAGTTATATTTGCTTGTCTCAAGCATATGTCTTTTACAAATTATCACAAACCCAATTACTTAATAAGTATAACTTGAAATATATATTTCAAGATCATGAAACCCATTATTATCTTAGGGATAAAATAAAAGATTATTGTATAACACGAGGACTATTTGATTACAAATCAAGGCATAATAAAATTAAAAAGTCTGGAATGAATGACTGGAAAAACTGGTTAAAGGGTTTTTATCAATACAATTTTTCCCGGATCAAATGGTCTCGATTAGTCCCGAAAAAATGGCGAAATAGAGTCAATCAACTTCGTATGATTAAAAATAAAGACTCAATTAAATTTAATTCATATAAAAACAAAAAAGACCAATTAAGTCATTATGTAAAAGAAGATTATTCCGTAACGGTTTCGTTCACAAAAAAAAAAAAAAAATTGGTTAAAAAACACTACAGATATGATCTTTTATCACATAAATATATGAATTATGAATATATTAATTATGGGGATAAGAAAAACTCCTATTTTTATGGATCAACAGTACAAGTAAAGGAGAACCGGGAAATTCCATATCTATATAATTTCAATACATCGAAATCCGACGCATTTTATCTATTGGTAAGTACAACTATTAGTGATTATCTAGAGGAAAGATATCCTATTGATACGAATATAAATTGGGATAGAAAATATTTTGATTGTAAAATTCTCCATTTTTGTCTTATAAAAAATATTGATATCGAGACTTGGACCAATGCGCATATTGGTATCAATATTAATAAAAATACTAAGACTCAAACTAATAAGTATAAAAACAAAATGAAAAAGAAAGATATTTCATTTCATAAAGAAATCAATTTATACAAAAAAAAAAAAAACTTTTTTGATTGGATGGGAATGAATCAAAAAAGGTTATATCATAATTCTACCATAGCAAAACTAAAATCTGGGTTCTTACCAGAATTTGCGCTACTTTTTGAAACATATAAAATTAAACCATGGATTATACCAATCCAATTTCTTCTTTTAGATTTTCATAAAAATGAAAAGATTAGTCAATATGAAAGCATCAATATAAAAAAAAAAAAAAACCTTCCCATATTATCTAATCAAAAAGAATATATTGATTTAGAAAATTCTAACCAAGAAAAAAACAAACAACAATATCCAAAATATCTTGGATATGATCTAGGAAAACAAAACGAAAAAAAAGATGTTGAAGAGAATCGCGCAGGATCAGACATTAAAAAACGTAGAAATAAAAAAGAATCTAAGAAGATCAAGGAAGCAGAACTAGATTTGTTACTAAAAAAATATTTCCTTTTTCAATTAAGATGGGATGATTCTTTGAGTCAAAGAATGATCAATAATATTAAGGTATATTGTCTCTTACTTAGATTGACAAATGCAAAGCAAATTACTATAGCCTCGATTCAAAGAGGAGAAATGTGTCTGGATGTAATGCTGATTCAAAAAGATCTTGCTCTTACAGAATTGATAAAAAGAGGAATATTAATTATCGAACCAATTCGTTTATCTATAAAAAGGGATGGGCAATTTATTATCTATCAAACCATAAGTATTTCATTAGTTGATAAAGTTAAAACTAATAAAAAATTCATAAAAAAACGAAATGTTGATAAGAATAATTTAGACAAATCCATTGCACAACATAGCGATATGCCTGTGAATGAAGAAAAAAAAAATAATTCTAATTTTCTTGTTCCTGAACATATTCTATCTCATCGACGTCGGAGAGAGTTGAGAATTAGAATTTGTTTCAATTTCTGGAATTGGAATGATATAGATAAAAATCCAAAATTTTGCAACGAAAACAAAATAATAAACTGTGGACAATTTTTTAATGAGGACAAGCATCTTAATAGAGATGCAAACAACTTTATTAAATTAAAATTATTTCTTTGGCCTAATTACCGATTAGAGGATTTAGCTTGTATGAATCGTTACTGGTTTGATACCCATAACAGCAGTCGTTTTAGTATGTCAAGGATATATATGTATCCCCAATCCAGAATAAGTTAATAAACTATTATTATATTTCCTATATATCACCTGACATAACATATTTGATATATGGCGAAAGATGTACATATGCATATGTTACATTTTAGTACATGATATTTATTTATTTTTGGATCTAGGAATAATAAATTAGTGGAATCTTTTTAAGTAAAAAAAAAAAAAAAAATCACTCTCTTTCGTGAATGTGTAAATGTATTATATTTTATTCTATCGAAATCCTATTTTATGTTTGAAATAAAAATGGGATTTCGATAGAATAAAAAAGTATGAATAAATCTAAACTTTTGTTTATATCAGCTTAAAATGACTGACATAATCATAACATAATATAATATTAATTATTATTTTTCCTGATCGGTAAAATCTATAAAAAATAAAAAGATAGAAAAATTTTTTTATGGTCAAAAATTCATTCATTTCAGTTATTCTGCAAGACGAAAAAGAAGAAAACAAAGGGTCTGTTGAATTTCAAATATTCAGTTTCACCAATAAAATACGGAGACTCACCTCGCATTTGGAATTGCACAAAAAAGATTTTTTATCTCAAAGAGGTCTACGAAAAATTCTGGGAAAACGTCAACGGCTGTTGGCTTATTTGTCAAAGAAAAATAGAGTAAGTTATAAAAAATTAATTAGTCAGTTAGATATTCGGGAGCTAAAAACTCGTTAATTTTGAGGATTCATTTGAAATTTTTTTTTAGGTTTTTATTTTTATAAACCTCGTTTTGAGAAATTCATGGAATAATGAATTAGGAAAGAAAAGATATGACTGTACCGGCTACAAGAAAAGATCTCATGATAGTCAATATGGGCCCTCATCACCCATCGATGCATGGTGTTCTTAGACTTATTATAACTCTCGACGGTGAAGATGTTATTGACTGTGACCCCGTATTGGGCTATTTACACAGAGGGATGGAAAAAATAGCGGAAAACCGAACAATTATACAATATCTTCCTTATGTAACACGTTGGGATTATTTAGCTACTATGTTCACCGAAGCAATAACAGTAAATGCACCAGAACAATTGGGAAATGTTCAAGTACCCCAAAGGGCCAGCTATATAAGAGTAATTATGCTAGAGCTGAGTCGTGTAGCTTCGCATTTGTTATGGCTTGGGCCTTTTATGGCGGATATCGGTGCGCAGACTCCCTTTTTCTATATTTTCAGAGAGAGAGAATTGCTATATGATCTATTCGAAGCTGCCACAGGTATGCGAATGATGCATAATTATTTCCGCATCGGAGGAATAGCTGCTGATCTACCTCATGGTTGGATAGATAAATGTTTAGATTTCTGCGATTATTTTTTAACGAGTGTTGTTGAATATGAAAAACTTATTACGCGGAATCCCATTTTTTTGGAACGAGTTGAAGGAGTGGGCATTATTGGTGGAGAAGAAGCACTAAATTGGGGCTTATCAGGACCCATGTTACGAGCTTCTGGGATCCAATGGGATCTTCGTCAAGTTGATCATTATGAATGTTACAATGAATTTGATTGGGAAGTCCAATGGCAAAAAGAAGGGGATTCATTAGCTCGTTATTTAGTACGAATTGGCGAAATGAGGGAATCCATAAAAATTATTCAACAGTCTTTAGAAGGAATTCCCGGAGGACCCTATGAGAATTTAGAAATTCGGCGCTTAGATAGAGCAAGGAATTCCGAATGGAATGATTTTGAATATAGATTCATTAGTAAAAAACCTTCGCCTAATTTTGAATTGTCGAAACAAGAACTTTATGTAAGAGTAGAAGCCCCAAAGGGAGAATTAGGAATTTATTTGATAGGAGATAATAGTGTTTTCCCCTGGAGATGGAAAATTCGTCCGCCCGGTTTTATCAATTTGCAAATTCTTCCTCAGCTAATTAAAAGAATGAAATTGGCTGATATCATGACAATACTAGGTAGTATAGATATCATTATGGGAGAAGTTGACCGTTGAAATGATAATTGGCACAACAGAAGCACAAACTATCAATTATTTTTCTAAATCAGAATCCTTAAAAGAAGTCTATGAACTCATATGGCTATTTATCCCTGCTTTGACCCTTATATTGGGAATCATAATAGGAGTACTAGTAATTGTATGGTTAGAAAGAGAAATATCCGCAGCAATACAACAACGTATTGGACCCGAATATGCCGGCCCGTTGGGAATTCTTCAAGCTCTAGCGGACGGGACTAAATTACTTTTTAAAGAGGACCTCCTACCATCTAGAGGAGATATTCGTTTGTTTAGTATCGGACCGTCTATAGCAGTCATATCAATTGTATTAAGTTATTTAATAATTCCTTTTGGGTATCGACTTGTTTTAGCGGATCTCAGTATAGGTGTTTTTTTATGGATCTCCATTTCAAGTATTGCTCCTATTGGGCTTCTTATATCAGGATATGTATCGAATAATAAATACTCTTTTTTAGGTGGCTTGCGAGCTGCGGCTCAATCTATTAGTTATGAAATACCATTAACTCTATGTGTGTTATCAATATCTCTACGTGTGATTCGTTAGAACATGAACTTTGACCTCAAAATGAAATAAAGGAAAGAGGAATTAATGTATTGGATAGATATAGATATTTTTATTTTTTTATTCATCAGAGTTATTCAGGTCGATGAGTTAAACCAGATAGTTATATGAGTAAAACAAAACAGCTTATCAATGTGTAGTAAAAAGATAAAATCTCATTCCCTATATACAAGAATAAAGCAGAAGTAAACATTAAGGAGTATAAACTCTTTATCCCAAGATTGAGATTCTCATCATATCTTGAAGCGGGTACAAAAGATCAACTGTATGGGATTACTGTCTTGTATGTATTACCATACAGGAGATCAATCAAAAATCAGTGGACGGTTAGGAACACCAAGGTACACAAAGGATTAGTAATAGAGATAATGTAAGGTATCAAAAAAGAGGTATTTCCACATAAAACGAATCATAAGATGATAGGGGCTTTAAGTTAGTAGAAATGATCAAGCAGTACTTCCCCACGATTCCGATCTAGAGTATGCTCCTAGTCACTGATTCAAGAAATAACTATCAAGAACGAATTAATCCTTTATTCTCAGGAATACCTCTTATGAGAAAGAAGAACAGGAACAAAAGAAATAGAATATAAAAAAGATCTTTATTTATTTTTTCCTACATCTATACCAAATATATATGTATATATGAAATTCTTATTCTTTATGATTCAGTAAAGAATGTCTAATTCTTTTTATCTCTTGATATAATGAGTATTTTATTGAAAGATTAAGTTATTACGGAAGATTTAATTATAAGGGATGAGATCAATTCGGAAGCGCCTTTTTTTTTTTATTCTAGCAGACAGAATTTCATTGGTCTAATTTTTGGGACTCTACACGGTATTTTTATTCTATCTACCCCACCCCACAAAGATACCTATAATAATACCGAACCAGTCCTTACATTTATTTGTACGCGGCCATAGAGGAGCCGTATGAAGCTGAGGTCTCATGTACGGTTTTGGAATAGCGGTGCGAACAGTTATGTTATTATCGACTATGATTATCGAACAGTTCAAGTACAGTTGATATAGTTGAGGCGCAGTCAAAATATGGTTTTTGGGGGTGGAATATGTGGCGTCAACCTATAGGGTTTATCGTTTTTCTAATTTCTTCTCTAGCAGAATGCGAGAGATTACCTTTTGATTTACCAGAAGCAGAAGAAGAATTAGTAGCAGGTTATCAAACCGAATATTCTGGTATCAAATATGGTTTATTTTATATTGCTTCTTATCTAAATCTCTTAGTTTCTTCATTATTTGTAACAATTCTTTATTTAGGTGGGTGGAATTTATCTATTCCATACATATCTGTTCCTGAACTTTTCGGAATAAATCAAATTGCTAGAGTCTTTGGAATGACAATTGGTATCTTTATTACATTAGCTAAAGCTTATTTGTTTCTTTTTATATCTATCACAACAAGATGGACTTTACCCAGGATGAGAATGGACCAACTATTAAATCTTGGATGGAAATTTCTTTTACCTATTTCTCTAGGTAATTTATTATTGACAACGTCTTCCCAACTTGTTTCACTATAAATAACACAATACGATAATGGTATTCTATACTCATAACCTCTCTTAAACAAGAGAAAGAAACATCAACTTATTCGTGGATATCTACAATATGTTTCCTATGGTGACTGGGTTCATGAATTATGGTCAACAAACAATACGAGCCGCAAGGTATATTGGTCAAAGTTTCATAATTACCTTATCCCATGCAAATCGTTTACCTGTAACTATTCAGTATCCTTATGAAAAGTCGATCACATCAGAACGTTTCCGTGGTCGAATCCACTTTGAATTTGATAAATGTATTGCTTGTGAAGTATGTGTTCGTGTGTGCCCCATAGATCTACCTGTTGTTGATTGGAGATTTGAAGGAGATATTAAAAATAAAATATTGCTTAACTATAGTATAGATTTTGGTGTCTGTATATTTTGTGGTAACTGTATTGAATATTGTCCCACTAACTGTTTATCAATGACTGAAGAATATGAACTTTCTACTTATGATCGTCACGAATTGAATTATAATCAAATCGCTTTGGGTCGGTTACCAATGTCAGTAATTGGAGACTACACAATTCAAACAGTTATGAATTCGACTCAAATAAAAATAGACAAAGGTAAATATCTTGATTCAAGAACAATTACCAATTAGTAAGATTTTATTTTTCTATTTTGATAGAAAGGATCCAAACTTCTTTATTTATTTTTTTTTTTTTTAGTCAATGTAACTAAAAGTAAAACGATAACTATTTATTGTTGAGAATAGCGGGTTTATTTAATATTTTTCGTTTTTATTTGGAAATATAAGATTCCAACTCTTCTTTTCTTCTGAATAAATTAAAATGAAAAAGTTGAGTTGGCCCAATAACTTTATCTATATCTACATAAATCTATATTACAATCGATACTGCATTACTACATTAAGATTTTATTTAGGAACGGTATCATAAACAATTAAAAAAATAGACTAATTTTTACTTCCTGGACTATTCAGTAAGGTCATGAAATCTTTCGATTTATTTATTTATTTTCTTATTTCATACATAATGGATTTACCTGGATCAATACATAATATTGTTGTAGTATTTCTGGGATCAGTTCTTATATTTGGGGGCCTGGGAATAGTATTATTTACCAATCCAATTTATTCTGCCTTTTCGTTGGGATTGGTTCTTGTTTGTATATCCTTATTCTATATTCTATCGAATTCTTATTTTGTAGCTGCTGCACAACTTCTTATTTATGTGGGAGCCATAAATGTCTTAATCATATTTGCTGTAATGTTCATAAATGGCTCAGAATATTCCAATGTTTCCCGCCTTTGGACCCTTGGAGATGGGGTTACTTCACTGGTTTGTACAAGTATTTTTTTTTTACTAATTATTACTATCCCAGATACGTCATGGTACGGAATTCTTTGGACTACAAGATCAAACCAGATTCTAGAACAGGACCTAATAAGTTATGTTCAACAAATTGGGATTCATTTATCAACAGATTTTTATCTTCCATTTGAACTCATTTCTATAATTCTTTTAGTTTCTTTAATAGGTGCAATTACTATGGCTCGTCAATCATAAATACTTATGATTTAAAAAATTTTTTAGAATTAGAGATTTGAAATAAAATAAAAAAGGTTTAAGGTTTTTAGTTAAATCTATTGCCAATACCTTCTATTGTTCTGTAATATTTTGTTCTATATCTAGTCAATGAAATCAGTTGAATTGTTATTCATATTTAAATGAATCTAAATTGATGAGGAGTTAGTCAATGATGTTCGAGCATGTACTTTTTTTGAGTGTCTATTTATTTTCTATCGGTATCTATGGATTAATCACAAGTCGAAACATGGTTAGAGCACTTATGTGTCTTGAGCTTATACTAAATTCAGTTAATATCAATCTCGTAACATTTTCTGATTTATTTGATAGTCGCCAATTAAAAGGAGACATTTTCTCAATTTTTGTTATAGCTATTGCAGCAGCTGAAGCCGCTATTGGATTAGCTATTGTTTCATCGATCCATCATAACAAAAAATCAACTCGTATCAATCAAGCAAATTTGTTGAATAATTAAATTAGTCGTAATCATTCATTATGTAATCATTGATTTTCATTATATAAATTATATAATAATAAAATAATAATTTATATTAATTTGTTAGATTTATTTTAATTTTAAATAGAATTAAAATTCCATTAATATTAATTAAATATTGTATTATTTGTTGAACAATTTGAATTCAGATGTGCGACTTGTATTGTATGACTGTGGTTGTTGAAAGAGAAATCAAAGTATCTTGGCACTTTTTCATGAACAAATTTAGAAATATATTGATTCTTAAAAAAATTAATAAATCATTGATTCATCTGGTGTCTACAATATAAACATATAATTAATTTACTACCATTTATTTTTAGCATACCAGATCGAAAATTTTTTATGTTCAAAACGGGAATTTATAGATTTAATGTCACATTCAGTAAAAATTTATGATACATGTATAGGGTGTACTCAATGTGTGCGCGCCTGCCCCACAGATGTATTGGAAATGATACCTTGGGACGGATGTAAAGCTAAACAAATTGCTTCCGCACCAAGAACCGAGGATTGTGTAGGTTGTAAGAGATGTGAATCCGCTTGCCCGACAGACTTTTTGAGTGTCCGTGTTTATTTATGGCATGAAACAACTCGCAGCATGGGTCTATCTTATTAATTGATACGTTACAAAAACTCCACTTGAATCATTTGATTCCTCATTTACCGACAAAAGCCCGTACTCGATAAAATCAATATATTATTCCGAGCACGGGCTTTTCTGGTCAAAGCGTATCTTGTCTTTATCATGAATCATTTTCCTTGGTTAACAATACTTGTTGTTTTGCCTATATTCGCAGGTTCTTCCATTTTTTTTCTTCCCCATAAGGGGAATAAGGTGTTTAGATGGTATACTATATGTATATGCTTATTAGTACTCCTTTTAACGACCTATGCATTCTGTTATCATTTCCAATTGGACGATCCCTTAATCCAATTGGAAGAAGATTGGAAATGGATAAATATTTTGGATTTTCACTGGAGACTGGGAATCGATGGGCTTTCCGTGGGACCCATTTTACTGACAGGATTTATTACTACTTTAGCTACTTTAGCGGCTTGGCCAGTTACTCGAAATTCACGATTATTCCATTTCTTTATGTTAGCAATGTACAGTGGTCAAATAGGATCATTTTCTTCTCGAGACCTTTTACTTTTTTTTATCATGTGGGAGTTAGAATTAATTCCTGTTTACTTACTTTTATCCATGTGGGGAGGAAAAAAGCGCTTATATTCGGCTACAAAGTTTATTTTGTACACTGCGGGGGGTTCTATTTTTCTATTAATAGGAGTTCTAGGTATGGGTTTATATGGCTCCACTGAACCAACATTAGATTTTGAAAGACTTGCTAATCAATCATATCCTATGGCATTGGAAATAATATTATATTTTGGCTTCCTTATTGTTTATGCTGTCAAATCGCCGATAATACCTCTACATACATGGTTACCAGATACCCATGGAGAAGCACATTACAGTACATGTATGCTTCTTGCCGGAATTTTATTAAAAATGGGAGCATATGGATTGATTCGGATCAATATGGAATTATTACCCCGTGCTCATTCCATATTTTCTCCGTGGTTGGTGATAGTGGGAACAATACAAATAATCTATGCGGCTTTAACCTCTTTTGGTCAACGCAATTTAAAAAAGAGAATAGCCTATTCCTCTGTATCTCACATGGGTTTCACAATTATAGGAATTGGTTCCATAACCAACATGGGACTAAATGGAGCCATTCTACAAATACTTTCTCATGGATTTATTGGTGCTGCACTTTTTTTCTTGGCAGGAACCTGTTGTGATAGAATACCTCTTGTTTCTCTCGACGAAATGGGGGGGATAGCTGTCCCGATGCCGAAAATATTTACAATGTTCAGTAGTTTTTCGATGGCCTCTCTTGCATTGCCAGGGATGAGTGGTTTTGTTGCAGAATTAGTAGTATTTTTTGGAATAATTACCAGCTCAAAATATCTTTTAATTCCAAAAGTACTAATTACTTTTGGAATGGCAATTGGAATGATATTAACTCCTATTTATTTATTATCTATGTTACGTCAGATGTTCTACGGATACAAGTTATTCAATGTTCCAAATTCTAATTTTGTGGATTCTGGACCACGAGAACTTTTTGTTTCGATCTGTCTCTTTTTACCAATAATAGGTATTGGTATTTATCCCGATTTCATTCTCTTACTATCAGTTGACAAGGTACAAGATATCTTATCTAATTATTTTTTATAGATAGTTTTTATTAATGAGACGGCAAGTCTTATAATTCTGTAAAATAAAGTGAATTAGAGTTGTAATGAGATGTATCTCGAGTTTTTGCGAACCATTTTATTTCTGGAGTCAAATGGTTCGCAAAAACTCGAGATACATATGAGATGATGTTCTTATGTTATGTATTGTTTATTCAATTAGATGTTAATGTGAATGAACCATAACTATGTAAACCTATTCCTAATAGATTGATCCCAAAATAACATATCCAAATTATAAGAAATCCTATAGAAGCCGCAAGTGCCGAATGTGTATCTTGTAAACTTTTATTTGTTCTAGTATGTGAATAAATCGCGAATATGATCCAAGTAATAAATGCCCAAGTTTCCTTAGGGTCCCAATTCCAATAAGATCCCCAAGCCTCATTAGCCCATACTGCTCCAGAAAGAATGCCTATGGTTAAAAAGGTAAAGCCTAAACTAATGACACGATAACTCCAATAATCTAAACGCTGAGTCAATTGATATTTGTAATAATTTCGAAATGAAATAAAAGAAGTGTTTTTAAAAACACTTCTTTTATCATTCAAATATTCGACTTCGCCAACAATAAATGATTTAATTACTAAATTCTTGCTTTTAAAAAACATATCGATGTTTTTTCGAAATGTAACGACTAAAAGAGCGACTGATAATAATGATCCACATAAAAGAGCTGCATAGCTTAATAGCATCATACTTACGTGCATCATTAACCACTGAGATTGTAGAGCGGGTACTAATATAGCGGATTGATGCATTTCGGTTGAAAGACCCGACGTGGCGAAACCTTGGGTAAAAATAGCACTTGGCGCGGTTATTACGCTTAAATAATTTTTATTATTTCGTATTTTAGGAATCATATGAATAATGGAGAAACTCCATGAAAGGAAGATTAATGACTCATATAAATTACTTAATGGGGAATGACCCGAATAAATCCAACGAATAACTAATAATCCTGTTATAGATAAAAAGGTAGCTATCATACCTCTTTCCGATGAATTGCGTAATCCTACGATTTCGTGGATTAATAAAGTCATAAAATGAATCGTAATCACAATTAAAATAATCGAAAAAGAGATATGAGTTAATATATGTTCTAAAGTTGCAAATATCATAAAAAGGGCGGGGGTTCTCCATTATAGAATTAAAATCGAGAATTAAATATATTATAGGATCCACTGTGTCCCTTTTAGGGGATGCCGCCACTCGGACTCGAACCGAGATGCTCTAGCACTGCTTCCTAAGAACAGCGTGTCTACCAATTTCACCATGGCGGCTTATTTGAAATATTAATAAATAATAATCAATTCATGTTAAATGGTCAAGATTCAAGGATTCAATATAGTTAGTAAACGTTAGAACCGATGAAAAAAGACTTATTTAAATTAATATTTGAATGTTTACTAAGTATCGCCGTAGGGTTTAGCTTTAAGAATAAACTTTCATGTATCTAGTTTAGAATGTAAAAATAGAGTTATACCAAAACAGTCAGAACTAGATAGTTTTGTTCCGGGCCGAGGGTCGAGTTATAGAATTAAAAATCATCTTTTTTTTTAGATGATTTTTTAATCAATGTATTGAAAATTAATAAAGATTAATAAAAAAAAAAAAAAAAAAAATGTCATATTTATCATAATTTTATTCGAGGCATTTTTCTAATAATTTCGATACCTTAGTATCATTAATAATACTCTTCGTAATTTCTTATAAATACTATCTAGTAACTATACTTCTAATTAGGTTTTGGGCTAGGCATATAACAAAAAACTTTTTCTCTATCAATTAAATTTTCACAATAGAATATTTAATTGATAAAGAAAAATTAGAATACTTAGTACTATACTAAGAGGCCAGTAAACATAAGAATTATTATTTACTATATAACACGCCACAGCAGTTAGTTCTTACTAATATTGATATTAAGGAGTTAAATACATTCAATACATTAGTTAATGTGAATCATTATATCTTAAAAAATATCTTAAAAATTTTTAAGTTCTTAATCGTATGTCGATTTAGATTATTCCAAAATTTTATTACTTGTTTGTTGCACAAAAAAACTTTTTGAATGCCCAGTAGAAACCGATTTAGCTAAAGAAAGAGCTTTTACTGCCGTTAAATATCCCTTCTTCTTCCAAATATTTCTACGAATACGTTTTTTTGATCGAGAAGTACGTTTTTTTGGAACCGCCATTCAAAAATAAAATACTAATTTTTATTATTGTATGTGAAAGACATATATTTAGATCGTTTTTTCGTCATTATCCATACTTATCCCATGGATAATAAATACTTTGTTCAAAACATGTAAAACATATCATAATAATAGAAATATAATTCTATATAATTATATAATATATATGTAAATATGTAAAAATAAATATATACATATATACAAAATATACCAAAAGATTATGAATTATATATACGTATCCATGTATATATACGTATTCATGTATATATACCTATGCCATATCACATATATCTAGGGCTAAATAAAATATATAATAATTTTTTTTTTGTTGATTTCTTTTATTATTGTTCTTTTGGTTGGTGGATTTGAAACAATTAAATTTATAACAATAAAAAAACAAATATTTTTTTATGGAACAAACATATCAATACGCATGGATAATACCCTTTCTTCCACTTCCAGTTACTATGTCAATAGGATTTGGACTTCTGTTTATTCCTATAGCAACAAAAAATATTCGTCGTATGTGGGGTTTTACTAGTGTTTTACTGCTAAGTATAACTATGGCCTTTTCGGCCAGTCTGTCTATTCAGCAAATAAATGGAAGTTTTATTTATCAATATTTATGGTCTTGGACTATCAATAATGATTTTTCCTTAGAGTTTGGACACTTGATCGATCCACTTACTTCTATTATGTTAATACTAATTACTACTGTTGGAATCATGGTTCTTATTTATAGTGACAATTATATGTCTCATGATCAAGGATATTTGAGATTTTTTGCTTATATGAGTTTTTCTAATACTTCCATGTTGGGATTAGTTACTAGTTCCAATTTGATACAAATTTATATTTTTTGGGAACTCGTGGGAATGTGTTCATATTTATTAATAGGTTTTTGGTTTACACGACCGGTTGCAGCAAGTGCTTGCCAAAAAGCCTTTATAACTAATCGTGTAGGAGACTTTGGTTTATTATTAGGAATCTTAGCTTTTTATTGGATAACTGGCAGTTTAGAATTTCGGGATTTGTTCAAAATAGTTAATAACTTGATCCATAGTAATGGGGTCAATTCTACATTTGTTACTCTCTGCGCCTTTTTATTATTCGTCGGCGCAATTGCTAAATCTGCACAATTCCCTCTTCACATATGGTTACCTGATGCTATGGAGGGGCCCACCCCTATTTCGGCTCTTATACACGCTGCTACCATGGTAGCAGCGGGAATTTTTCTTGTAGCTCGGCTTCTTCCTCTTTTCAGAGTTATACCTTACGTAATGAATTTTGTTTCTTTAATAGGCATAATAACAGTACTATTAGGAGCTACTTTGGCTCTCGCTCAAAGAGATATTAAAAGAAGTTTAGCCTATTCCACAATGTCTCAACTGGGTTATATTATGTTAGCTCTAGGTATAGGCTCTTATCGAGCTGCCTTATTCCATTTAATAACTCATGCCTATTCTAAAGCTTTATTGTTTTTGGGATCCGGATCCATTATTAATTCTATGGAACCTATTGTTGGATATTCACCTGATAAAAGTCAGAATATGGTTCTTATGGGCGGTTTAACAAAATATGTTCCAATTACAAGAACTACTTTCTTATTAGGTACACTTTCTCTTTGTGGTATTCCGCCTCTTGCTTGTTTTTGGTCCAAGGATGAAATTATTAATGATAGTTGGTTGTATTCACCAATTTTTGCAATAATAGCTTGTTTTACAGCGGGATTAACCGCATTTTATATGTTTCGAATGTATTTACTAACCTTTGATGGGCATTTGCGTGTTCATTTTAAAAATTATAGTAGTACTAAAAATAGTTCATTCTATTCCATATCTCTATGGGGAAAAGCAGTACCGAAAGTAGTCAATAGAAATTTACTTTTATCAACAATTAATAATAAGGTCTTCTTTTTTTCAAAGGATACATATCAAATTAATGATAATATAAAAAATCGAATGCGATACTTGAGTACTTCTTTTATAAATAAATACACTTACATGTATCCTCACGAATCGGACAATACTATGCTATTTCCTCTTCTTATATTGACACTATTTACTTTGTTCATGGGATCAATAGGAATTGATTTTGATCAAGGAGTAGTAGATTTTGATATATTATCGAAATGGTTAATTCCATCGAGAAACCTTTTGAATAAAAATTCAAACTATTCTATGAATTGGTATGAATTTTTTACAAATGCAATTTTTTCAGTAAGTATAGCTCTTTTTGGACTATTTATAGCATCCATTTTATATGGGTCTGTTTATTCATCTTTCAAGAATTTGGACTTAATCAATTCATTTGTAAAAAGGGGTCCTAAAAGAATCATCTTGGACCAAATAAAAAAAGTGGTATACAATTGGTCATATAATCGTGGTTACATAGACATTTTTTATACTAGAGTCTTAATCATGAGTATAAGAAGATTAGCCGAACTCATTCAGTTTTTTGATAGACGTATAATTGATGGAATCATAAATGGGGTTGGGGTTGCAAGTTTATTTATGGGAGAAGGGATTAAATATATGGGAGGTGGACGAATTTCGTCTTATCTATTCTTGTATTTATCTTATGTATTAATATTTTTATTAATCTTTTTATTTTATAATTATTTTATAATAAATTTTTAGTGACGGATACGTAAAAGATATTTTTTCTTTTCCATCACTTGGACATGTATAAAAAAAATATTGTGACATTTCATTTCGTACAGCATTTTCAAATAGATCATTTTTTATATATCTAAATGGACGATTCCATCGTTTATAATCGAAAAAAAAAGTCATAAGAGGTTTTTCAAACCGGAAATAGGCATGGGTCTTTTCTTTTTTTTCTTCTTTAAGTCTTCCCAATTCCCAATTCTCTTGATACCCATCAAGATAAGAATCTTCGTCAACAGGGCTATCCTTATAGGATGTCTCTTTAAAGTGGAATTCATCTTTTGTTTTTTCCTTTCCATTCACCCGGATCTCTTCCGTTTCATCTATTTTGTCCGGATCCTCTTTTTCTTCCGAACAAAGGGAAGGGTCTTCTTCGGTGGATCCCCCTTGTTCCTGTTTAGTCGCCTTCGTTTCGGAAGTTGTTTCTACATCGATTTCTTCCTCACTTTCTCCCTTTTCTTCTGTTTCTGAGGTTTCTTTCAGTTTCTTAGTGACAATAGGCGACGGCATTCTGCCTAAATAGTAGACACAGGTGATAAATAAGAGAATACTAAAGATTCGAGCCATATAATTTCTCAATTCTGACACAAGGTACTTATTAGATCGAATAGAATGATTTTGCCGTATCCAGACTAAGACCAATCCAACCCATTTCATGAATAAAATGTGACCAATTAACCAACCAACAAAACTACTTGTTACAAATAACATCTTATTGTTGCATCGAAACGT